TGGTTGTATTTTGTTGTGTTTAAAGAAACTTTTTAAACATTGGAACAATAGGAAGTAGTGACCATTTGGATTAAGTGAAATAATGGTTTTAAGTAAATTTTTTGGTTAGAATATAATAAGGACATACTATTATATATTTACTTTAATTATATAATAAGATCTTATAAGAAAAGATTTATTTACATTATTCGTATTAGTAGGACTTTTATCTAACCAAAGAACAAGAACCTATAAGGAGAGAGTTAGAAAAAGGGGTTTTAATATTAAAACATAAGGATGTGTCTTCCAATTATTCTTAGTTAACTAAATAAGGTAAAGATATATTATTAAATTAATTATTATATACTAAAGTATCTATCCTACTACATATCTCCATTTATAAAAAAAAGAAAAAATGGAGATATGTAGTAGGATAGATACTATAGTTAAACCAATGCTTTTGAAAAACGTTTAAATCGAATGTTTGGGCAAACATTTTTTTCAAAATTGGAGGGGAAGGGATTTTTTGTTTTTTACTTAATTAACCCTAACCCCCTCCAGCAGGATCTTAAATAAAAATTTTGTCCTTAAAATTTATTAGGAAATTTTAAATGGAGTATTAAAAAACAAGAATGTTGGTTTAAATCCATTGTTTTTTAAAAAGTAAATAAGTTTAAGTTTTATTCTTGCTTAATTTGTTCATTTTAACATTAATCTATATGTAAATTTTTGTACATTAAATTTTCTCAAAGAAATTTTGATTTATAATTTGGGCAGTAGATAATTTTATTGATATTAAGTTAATTTAGATTTGGTAAATGTTACTAGATTTGGTAAAAGCTGTGCCAGCATCCGCGGTTATACAGCAAAATCAAATGAACACTATTGGTTTTGAAGTAATTAATATTAAATTTTTTTTGAACAAGTACTATGTTATTATAAGGTGAAATATTTATAATATTTTGAAGTATGTTTTTATAGTATGATTGTTATGAAAATAAAAATGTAAACTAGGATTAGATACCCTATTATTTTTATTGTAAAATTCTAAGCTAGAGTATTAGTAGATACGGTCTTGAAACTTAAAGAATTTGGCGGTATTATAGTCTATTTAGAGGAATCTGTTATGTAATCGATAGTCCACGTTGAACCTTACTTATTTAATTTCTTGTATACCGCTGTTTATGAATATACTTTTAGGTTATTTTCAAGATATAAAAGTAATTAATATTTCAAGTCAAGGTGCAGTAATATATAAGTTGAATAATGGATTACAATAAGTTTTATTTATACGGATTATTATTGAAATATAATTTGAAGGTGGATTTAATTGTAATTTTATAAAGATTAATAAAATGATTTATAGCTCTATAATATGCACACATCGCCCGTCACTCTCGTTAATTAAGATGAGATAAGTCGTAACAAAGTAAGTGTATCGGAAGGTGTACTTAGGAAGTATTGTCAGATTAAACTTAAAGTTAGGGTTTTCATTTACACTGAAATTTTTATCGTGCGATTCGATGTAATCTGAAATTAATATAATTGTTTTTTTTTGTTATTTAAATGTAAATTTAAATTAAATAAATTTTAGTTGGTGTATAATTTATAAATAAAATATTTTTTACTATAGTGAATTAGTACTGTGAAGGAAATTTAAATTAATTACACATAATTAAAAGAAGGTAATTTTATTGATTGTATCTTGTGTATCAGAGTATATTAAAATATGTTATATATTTTTTTCTTCTCGAATTTGAAAGATTTAATTAAAAATGTTAGTTTTTGTATCATAAAAATTAAAAATTTTTGGTTAGTAATGAAATGTTATTCGTTTTCAAGGATATCTAGTTTTTTAATAAACGAATTTAATTCGAAGTATATAAATTATTTAATGTATTTTAATTTAAATATTTTTTATACTTAATTTTGAAAGGGATAATCTTTTTAAAAGATAATTATAATAGTAATTAGTTTAGAGGATTTTATAAATTTAGAATTTGTTAATAATTAAAGGATGTTAAAATTTAATTCTTATTTTAAAAGATTTTTAATTTTTATTTAATTTTTATATTAAAATGTTAAAATGAACATAGAAATTTTTGAAATTATGATTTAATTAGTAAAATTTTAATTTATTCATTATGATAAATTGTAATGTTAATATAAAGAATTAGGCAAATACTTTACTCGCCTGTTTATTAAAAACATGGTTTCTTGATTATATTTAGGAAATTTAACCTGCCCACTGAAACATTTTTGAAGGGCCGCAGTATTTTGACTGTGCAAAGGTAGCATAATCATTAGTCTTTTAATTAAGGGCTGGTATGAATGGTTGGACGAGGTAAATTCTGTTTTATATTAATTGAAATTGAACTTAGATTTTAAGTTAAAATACTTAAATGTTATTAAGGGACGAGAAGACCCTATAGAGTTTAATAAGTTTAATAATTAATTGAGTTAATAATTAATTTTTAATTTTTATGGAGCTTATTTAATTGGGGTGATTAAAAGATATAAATAACTCTTTTTTAATATTAATATTATTAATAGCTTTATGATCCATTAATAATGATTAAAAGATTAAATTACCTTAGGGATAACAGCATAATTTTTTTTGAGAGTTCATATCGAAAAAAGAGATTGTGACCTCGATGTTGGATTAAGATTAGTTTTGGGTGCAGATGTTCATAAACTAGGTCTGTTCGACCTTGAAAATCTTACATGATCTGAGTTTAAACCGGCGTGAGCCAGGTTGGTTTCTATCTTTAATTTAATTAAATATCTTAGTACGAGAGGACCAGATATTTAAAATAATTTTTTAATAATTGAATACTATTAATAAACTATTTTGGCAGATTTAAGTGCAACAGATTTAGAATCTGTTAATATGATTAATTATCATAGATAGTAAATGTTAAATAAAGAGTTATTTATAATAATGTTAGTAGGATTAATTTTAGTTATTTTTGTTATAATTGGTGTAGCTTTTTTTACTTTGTTAGAACGTAAGGTATTAGGTTATATCCATTTGCGTAAAGGACCAAATAAAGTTGGTTTTGTAGGTATTTTACAGCCTTTTGGGGATGCTATTAAATTATTTTGTAAAGAACATGTGAATCCGTCAGTTTCAAATTATTTATTATATTATATTTGTCCTATTTTTTCTTTATTTTTATCATTAATTTTATGAATGTTAATGCCTTATATAAGAGGGTTATTTACTTTTAATTTAGGTTTATTCTTTTTCTTGGTATGTACAAGTATAGGGGTTTATACTGTAATATTAGCTGGATGATCATCTAATTCAAATTATGCTTTATTAGGGGGATTACGGGCGGTAGCTCAAACTATTTCTTATGAAGTAAGTTTGGCTTTAATTTTATTATCTTTTATTTTTTTAATTAGAAGTTATTCTTTACTTGATTTTTATTATTATCAAATAGGAATTTGATTTTTATTTTTATGTTTTCCTTTATGTAATGTATGATTTGTATCTTGTCTTGCTGAAACTAACCGTAGTCCATTTGATTTCGCTGAAGGAGAATCTGAATTAGTTTCAGGATTTAATGTTGAGTATGGGAGAGGAGGTTTTGCTTTAATTTTTTTAAGTGAATATTCAAGAATTTTATTTATGAGAATATTAATATGTATTATTTTTCTTGGTTCTAATTTAAATTCATTCAGCTTTTATTTGAAATTAATTTTTATTGCTTTTATATATATCTGAGTTCGAGGGACTTTACCTCGTTATCGATATGATAAATTAATATATTTGGCTTGAAAAAGATTTTTACCTTTATCTTTGAATTTTTTATTTTTTTATATAGGATTAAAAATTTTCTTTTAAAGGTCTTGTTAAGTAACAATAAAGTTAATAAGGGATTTTAACCCTTTCATTATGATTTCAAGACATAAGCTTATTCATTAAGTTTATAACTTGTTAATTATTGATATAAGATACTATCTCAAATTTTAATAATTAAAGGATTTAAAATATAATAAAGGAAATAGAGAATAGTTAAAATTTGACCTGTTAAAATATAAGGATCTTCTACAGGTCGAGCACCAATTCATGTAAGTAGAATTACAATTACTACTATTGATCAAAATATAAATTGATTAATAGGATAATATTGAAGACCTCGTGAATTAGTAGTTGTTAAAGGTATAAAAAATAAAATAGCAATTGATAAAACTAGTGCAATTACACCACCTAATTTATTAGGAATTGATCGTAAAATTGCATATGCAAATAGAAAATATCATTCAGGTTGAATATGAACTGGGGTAACTAAAGGATTAGCAGGAATAAAGTTATCAGGATCCCCTAAAATGTAAGGTTCTTTCAAAGATAAGATGGATAATATTATAAATAGAATAATAAAACCTAAAACATCTTTAAAAGTGAAGTAAGGATGAAATGGGATTTTATCAATATTTCTATTTACTCCTAATGGATTATTTGAGCCAGTTTGATGAAGAAATAAGAGATGAACTATTACTGCAGCTGCTACAATAAATGGTAATACAAAATGAAATGTAAAAAATCGATTTAATGTTGCATTATCTACTGCAAATCCACCTCATACTCATTGAACTAATTCAATTCCTAAATATGGAATTGCTGATAAAAGATTAGTAATTACTGTAGCCCCTCAAAAAGATATTTGACCTCATGGTAATACATATCCTATAAATGCAGTTGCTATTACTAAAAAAAGAATAAGAACACCGACTATTCATGTGTAATAATATTTATATGAACCATAATATATACCTCGCCCAATATGGAGATAAATACAAATAAAAAATATTGAAGCTCCATTAGCATGAAGGGTTCGTAGTAACCAGCCGTAGTTTACATCTCGACAAATATGTGCTACTCTAGAAAAAGCTAAATCAATATGTGCAGAATAATGTATAGCTAAGAATAATCCTGTTGCAATTTGAATAATTAAACATAATCCTAATAAAGAACCAAAATTTCATCAAGAGGAAATATTAGAAGGGGTAGGAAGATCAACTAAAGCGTTATTTGAAATTTTAATTAAAGGGTGAGTTTTACGTAAAGGTATATACATTAGTTTATTTGTCGTAAAGGTCCCTCAAAAATATTAATAATTTTAACTACTGCAATTAAGGTTAAAAATAAGTAAGAAGCAATTAAAAGAGTAATTATATTAATAGGTTGATTATATATTTTTAATAAAAAATTATTAGAAGTGATATTTATAATAAAACTATTTTCTATAGTTTCATATAAATTTAAAGGAAAATTGAAATTTATATAATAAATAAAAGTGAATATAATAGGAAAAAAAAGAATAGTAATAAAAATTTTATTTGAATAAAAAAATATTTCATTTGAAGCTAAACTTGTTACATATATAAATAATACCAATATACCTCCTAAATAAATTAAAAGTAAAATATAAGAAAATCAAAATCTTACAGATATAAATCCTCTAATTAAACATATATTAATTGCTTGAAGAAAAAGAATTAAGCCTATTGATAAAGGATGATTTAAAAATAAAAAAATAATTCTTAAAATTATTCTTGTTCTTAATAGAAAATATAAAATATCAAAGGATAGTTTAATAAAAATATTAGTTTTGGAAATTAATGATAAGATTTTCTTTCCTTTGAAGTTTTAAAAGTTGAACTTATTTTTGGTTTACAAGACCAATGTTTTATTTTAAACTATTAAAACGAAATGTTAATAATATTTTATATTATATTTTTTTGTGGTTTATGAGTATTTTCTTCAAAACGTAAGCATTTATTAATAACATTATTAAGATTAGAATTTATTGTATTAATTTTATTTATTATTTTATATAATTATTTAATAATAATGAGAGGTGAATTGTACTTAACTATATTTTTTTTATCTTTTGCTGTTTGTGAAGGGGCTTTAGGTTTATCAATTTTAGTTTCAATAATTCGCACCCATGGGAATGATTATTTTAATTCATTTGGTTTATTACAATGTTAAGATATATTTTTTATATAATTTTTTTAATCCCCTTATGTTTTTTAAATAAAGGATGATGATTAATTCAAAATTTATTATTTTTTATTTCTTTATTATATATAATTAATATTGATTTTTTTTGTTGAAGAAATTTAAGATACATATTTGGTTATGATTATTTATCTTATGGTTTAGTTATATTAAGTTTTTGAATTTGTGTTTTAATAGTTATAGCAAGTTATTCAGTAATTCGATATAAGTTTTATAATAATTTATTTTTATTTATAATTATTATATTACTTTTGATATTATATTGTACATTTTGTAGTTTAAATATATTATCTTTTTATTTTTTTTTTGAAGGGAGATTAATTCCTACTTTATTTTTAATTTTTGGATGGGGGTATCAACCCGAACGTCTTCAAGCTGGAATTTATTTACTTTTTTATACTTTATTTGCTTCTTTACCATTATTATTAGGAATTATATATCTTTATAATAATTTAAATTATTTAAATTTTTCATTAATATATTTAGGAAATTTTATAAACTTTTATTTATATATAAGAATAATTTTGGCATTTTTAGTTAAAATACCTATGTATTTAGTACATTTATGACTTCCTAAAGCTCATGTTGAGGCCCCAGTATCAGGGTCAATAATTTTAGCTGGAGTGTTACTTAAGTTAGGAGGTTATGGATTATTACGTATTTTTGAGTACATAACGAGTATTGGTGTAATATTTAATATATTTTGGTTATCTATTAGATTAGTAGGGGGATTTTTAGTAAGATTAATGTGTTTACGTCAAGTAGATATAAAGGCTTTAATTGCTTATTCATCTGTTGCTCATATAGGATTAGTAATTGGGGGATTAATAACTTTAAATACTTGAGGTTTTTATATAACTTTTGTATTAATAATTGCTCATGGTTTATGTTCTTCTGGGTTATTTTGTTTAGCAAATATTAGTTATGAACGTTTAGGGAGACGAAGATTATTAATTAATAAGGGGTTATTAAATTTAATGCCGAGAATAGCTTTATGATGATTTCTATTATCATCTTGTAATATAGCTGCTCCTCCTTCTTTGAATTTATTAGGAGAAATTGGTTTATTTAATAGTATAGTAGGTTGAATATGAATAGTAATATTATTTTTAATAATAATTTCATTTTTTAGAGCTGCTTATACTTTATATTTATATTCTTATAGTCAACATGGAATTTATTATTCTGGTATATACAGAAGAGTCAGAGGATATTGTCGTGAGTATTTATTATTAATATTACATTGATTACCTTTAAATTTGTTAATTTTAAAAAGAGATTATGTATTAGTTTGATTTTAATTACTTAAGTAGTTTAAATTAAAATTATGATTTGTGGTGTCATAGATATAAATAATTATCTTAGGTCATGATATATTTTTCTTTATGTTTTATTAGATTTTTTTCTTTATTATTTTTTTCTTTACTAAATTTTATGTTTAGAATTTATTGTATTATAAACGATATATCTTATTTTATTGAATGAGAAATTGTTAGATTAAATTCCTCCTCAATTGTTATAACTTTATTATTGGATTGGATATCCTTATTATTTATAAGTTTTGTTACTTTAATTTCATCTTTAGTTATTTTATATAGAGAAGATTATATATTTGGAGATGTAACATTAAATCGATTTATTTTTTTAGTATTAATATTTGTATTATCTATAATATTTTTAATTATTAGTCCTAATTTAATTAGAATTTTATTGGGTTGAGATGGTTTAGGTTTAGTTTCTTATTGTTTAGTAATTTATTATCAAAATGTAAAATCTTATAATGCTGGTATATTAACTGCATTATCTAATCGGGTAGGAGATGTGGCATTATTAATAGCAATTGCATGAATATTAAATTTTGGAAGTTGAAATTATATTTATTATTTGGACTGTATAATAAATAAATATGAATTATATTTAATTACAGTTTTAGTTGTATTGGCAGGAATAACTAAAAGTGCTCAAATTCCTTTTTCGGCATGATTACCAGCTGCAATAGCAGCCCCTACTCCAGTTTCAGCTTTAGTACACTCATCTACTTTAGTAACTGCTGGGGTTTATTTATTAATTCGATTTAGTAAAGCTTTTCCTAATTGGCTTTTAAGTTTCTTATTAGTAATTTCTGTTTTAACAATATTTATATCTGGATTAGGGGCCAATTTTGAATATGATTTAAAAAAAATTATTGCTTTATCAACTTTAAGACAACTAGGATTAATAATAAGAATTTTATCTTTAGGATTTGCTGATTTAGCTTTTTTTCATCTTTTAACTCATGCTTTATTTAAAGCATTATTATTTATGTGTGCTGGTATAGTAATTCATAATGTGAAAAATTTTCAAGATATTCGATTTATAGGAAATTTATCATTATTTATGCCTTTAACATCTGCTTGTTTTATAGTATCAAATTTTGCTTTATGTGGAATACCTTTTTTAGCAGGATTTTATTCAAAAGATATAATTTTAGAAGTGGTATCTATAAGAAATTTAAATATATTTATATATTTTTTATATTTCTTTTCTACAGGTTTAACAGTTTGTTATTCTTTTCGTTTGTTTTATTATGTTTTATGAGGAGATTTTAACTTAACTCCAATATTTAAATTAAGTGAAGAGAGTTGAATAATAGTATATGGAATATTAGGGTTAATAGTATTTGCTATTTTAGGAGGAAGATTATTAAATTGAATAATTTTTTTAACTCCTTATTTTATTTGTTTACCCTTTTTCATGAAAATAATACCTATTTTTGTTAGATTATTAGGGTTATGATTAGGAAGAATTTTATTTAAATATAGATTAAATTATTATTTTAATTTATTTAAATATTACAGAGCAGTAATTTTCTCAGGATCTATATGATTTATACCTTTAATTTTTACAAAAGGAGTAAATAAAGTACCTTTAACAATTGGATCAGACTCTATAAAATATATTGATTTAGGCTGAAGAGAATATTTTGGTGCACAAAATTTATATTATATTTTAATAAAAATTGCAGGGTTGAATCAATGATTTCAAACTAATGATTTAAAATCTTATTTAGTAATTTTTTTAATTACTTTAATTTTAATTATATTTATTATTTATTCAAATATCTTATATAGAGTATAACACTGAAGCTGTTATTGAGATAATTTTATCTTTGAATATATTTATAAAAATTATTTTTATTTTTACAATGAAAATGTAATGTTTTATTTAAACTATATAAATTAATTAAGATGTAAATGGATTTTAACCACTTGAATAATAAGTTAGCAGCTTTTATTCGATCAACACATCTTCTTAATTGGAAAATTATTTCAATTTTATCATTAACAGTGATATACCTCTATTTGGTTTCAATTAATATGGGTAAATAAGGATATTTAAAATATCTTACTATCAGGTCGAAACCGATCACAATCATTTGCTTCTTACTTATAAGGAAGATTGGAAATTCAATACTTTTTGAGTGCAAATCAAATGTTATAGTTAACTACAACCCTAATCAGTTAATTGATTAATTAATTATGAGGCTCATTCAAGTGAGCCTTGATTTCATTCATGATATAACCCAATTGTTAAAATTAATAAAAATAAAATTCTTGTGATTATTCAAGCTAATATATTTGATCTAAAAGAAATAATAGTTATAGGTAAGATTAAAGCAATTTCTACATCAAAAATTAAGAAAATAATTGCAATTAAAAAAAATCGTAAAGAAAATGGTAGGCGAGATGATCTAATAGGATCAAATCCACATTCAAATGGAGATCTTTTTTCTCGATCTTCAATATTTTTTTTAGATAAGAAATTAGTTAAAAATATTACAATAAAAGAAATTATTATAATAATTATGGATATAATTCCTAAAATTTGAATTATTTATTCTAAATTTTTAGACTCTTTGATTGGAAATCAAATGTACTTATTATACTAAATAAATAATTATCTACCTCATCAGTAAATTGAAACATATAAAAATAATCATACAACATCCACAAAATGTCAGTATCATGCTGCTGCTTCAAAACCAAAATGGTGATTTGATGTAAAGTGTATAAATAATATACGAGATAAACAGGTAATTAGGAAAGTTGTTCCAATAATTACATGAAGTCCATGGAAGCCTGTTGCTACAAAAAAAGTGGAACCAAAAACTGAATCAGCAATTGTAAAGGGAGCTTCATAATATTCATATAATTGTAATATAGTAAAATATACACCTAGAATAATAGTAAATAATAAACCCTGAGTTGCTTGTCTATAATTATTTTCTAGTAACCCATGATGACTTCATGTAATAGTAATTCCTGACGCGAGGAGAACTGTTGTATTTAATAAGGGTACTTGTAAAGCATTAAAAGGAATAATTCCAAGTGGTGGTCATGATGATCCTAATTCAATAGCAGGAGCTAATCTACTGTGGTAAAAGGTTCAAAAAAAAGATATAAAGAAAAAGACTTCCGATACAATAAATAAAATTATACCTCATCGTAAGCCTGTTATTACTTCTTTGGTATGACATCCTTGATAAGTTCTTTCTCGAACAACATCACGTCATCATTGAATTGTTGTTAAAGTTAAAATTAATATTCCTAAAAATATAAGTTTTTCATTAAATTCATATGAAAATTTAATGAAACCTAATATTGCTACTATAATTCTTATAGCTGCTACAATAGGCCATGGACTATATGTAACTAAATGATAAGGATGATTTGTATGTATTGACATTATTAATTAACTTCTCTAGAATATAATGTTCTTAAAACAGCAAATACATAGGATTGGATAATTGCTACTGCAGACTCTAAGGTTAAAAGTAGAATTTGTGTAATAATGAGAAAGGGTAATAAAGATATTATTATTGTTCTTCCAGTATTACCTAAAAGAGTTATTAAAAGGTGACCTGCAATTATATTAGCAGCTAATCGAATTGCTAAAGTTCCTGGGCGAATAATATTTCTAATTGTTTCAATACATACTATAAAAGGCATAAGAGCCCCGGGAGTTCCCTGTGGAACTAGATGAGCAAATATATGCTTGGTATTATTAATTCACCCAAAAATTATAAATCTTAATCATAATGGTAAAGCAAGAGAAATTGTTATAACTATATGGCTGGTGCTAGTAAAAATATATGGAAATAATCCTATAAAATTATTATATAAAATGATTGAAAAAATTGAAATAAAAATAAAAGTTGAACCTTTGTTAATTTTTTTTTTACCAATTAGTAATTTAAATTCTTCATGTAGTTTATTAATAATTAAGTTTCATATAATTGTTCTTCGGGAAGGGATTAACCACAAAGAAGTTGGAATTAGTAATAATCCAATAAAAGTTCTTAGTCAATTTAATGATAAATTTATAATGCTGGAAGAAGGATCAAAAACTGAAAATAAATTTGTTATCATTTTCAAGCTAAGATTTTTTTAGTTGGTTTGGAAGAAGATATACATGTAGCTTTATTAAAAGGTGTATAATAATTCATAATACTAAATATAATTAATATAATTGAAAAAAAAGAAAATAATATTATTCAATTTAATGGTATTATTTGAGGAATAAAGAAATATTAATGCCTTAATAATTTTAGTATGACATACTAATGTTATAAATTAACTAATTTCTTATTAATCATCAGAAGTAATTGCTATATTACTATAATCTGGTTTAAGAGACCATTACTTGCATTTCAGTCATCTGATGATTCAGATAAATTTGAAATTCAATTTAAGAAATCATTAGTTGAAGTTCTTTCAATTACAATTGGTATAAATCTATGATTTGCTCCACAAATCTCTGAACATTGACCATAGAATACACCAGGACGATTAAATCAGAATGTTGCTTGATTTAATCGTCCTGGTGTAGCATCAGCTTTAACTCCAATTCTTGGAATTGTTCAAGAATGAATTACATCTTCAGATGTAATTAAAATTCGAGTTAAAGTATTTATGGGCAGGGTTGTGCGGTTATCAACTTCAAGAAGGCGAATGTTATATAAATTAAGTTCATTTTGAGGAATTATATATGAATCAAATTCAATATCTAAAAAGTCTGAATATTCATAACTTCAGTACCATTGGTGTCCAATGGTTTTTAATGTTAAGGTGGGATTAGAATTTTCATCAATTAAATATAAAATGCGAAGAGATGGTAGTGCAATAAAAATTAAAACTACAGCAGGAAGAATTGTTCAAAGAATTTCTAAATATTGACCATCTATTACATGACGATCTATATATTTATTTGTTATTAAAGATAAAATTATATATCCTACTGTAGTTACAATTATAGTAATAATAAATATTGAATGATCATGAAAATATATTAATTGTTCTATTAAAGGAGAAGCTCTATCTTGTAAACCTAAGTTTGCATATGTAGCCATAGATTTCTAAAAAAAGTGTAAACTTTATTTGAGGAGCTTAAATCCACTGCACTAATCTGCCATATTAGAAATTAAAATTATTTAGTAATAAGAGTTAACTCGTTATATGTGTGTTCTGCTGGAGGGTAATTATGAGCCCATTCAATTGATCTATTTATTTGAGAAGAGAATAGAACAGATCGATTTGATCTCATACTTTCCCATAAAATAAAAACAAATATAATTACAGCAATAAGAGAAATTATTGATCCTATAGATGATAAAATATTTCATGAAGTGTAAGCATCAGGATAATCAGAATATCGTCGAGGTATTCCTGCTAATCCTAAAAAATGTTGAGGGAAAAATGTTAAATTAACTCCTACAAATATTGTGAAAAATTGACTTTTAAGTCATCTTGGATTTAAAGAAAGGCCTGTAAAAAGGGGATATCAGTGTACAAATCCAGCTATAATAGCAAAAACAGCACCTATTGACAGAACATAGTGAAAATGAGCTACAACATAATAAGTATCATGTAAAATAATATCAATTGCTGAATTAGCTAAAATTACTCCTGTTAATCCCCCAACTGTAAAAAGAAAAATAAAACCTAAAGCTCAGAGGGAAGCAGGTCTAAAAATTATTTTTGAACCATATATTGTTGCAAGTCAGCTGAAAATTTTAATTCCAGTGGGAACAGCAATAATTATTGTAGCTCCTGTAAAATAAGCTCGTGTATCTACATCTATACCAACTGTAAATATATGATGAGCTCATACTACAAATCCTAAGAAACCAATTGCGGATATAGCTCAGATTATACCATAATTACCAAATGATTCTTTTTTTCCTCTTTCGTGAGAAATAACATGAGAAATTATACCAAATCCTGGTAAAATTAAAATATAAACTTCTGGGTGACCAAAGAATCAAAATAAATGTTGATATAAAATAGGATCCCCCCCTCCAGCAGGATCGAAAAATGATGTATTGAGATTTCGATCTGTTAAAAGTATTGTAATTGCTCCTGCAAGAACTGGTAGAGAAAGTAAAAGTAAAACTGCTGTAATTCCTACTGATCAAACAAATAAAGGAACTTGTGTTTGATTTATATAGGCTGGCTTCATATTAATTATAGTTGTAATAAAATTTACTGCTCCTATAATGCTTGACATTCCGGCTAAATGTAGTGAAAAAATGGTTAGATCTACTGCAGGGCCTGCATGAGCAATTCTTGCTGATAAAGGTGGATAAACTGTTCATCCTGTTCCTGCTCCTCTTTCTACTGTACTTCTAATTAATAAAAGTAAAATTGAAGGTGGTAGAAGTCAAAATCTTATATTATTTATACGTGGAAAAGCTATATCAGGGGCTCCTAATATTAAAGGAACTAGTCAATTTCCAAATCCCCCAATTATAATTGGTATAACTATAAAGAAAATTATAATAAAAGCGTGAGCAGTAACAATAACATTATAAATTTGATCATCTCCAATTAAGGATCCTGGTTGACCAAGTTCTGTTCGAATTAAAATTCTTATTGATGTACCTACTATTCCTGCTCAAGCACCAAAAATAAAATAGAGTGTTCCAATGTCTTTATGATTTGTTGAGAATAATCATCGTTGCAAAAAAGGTAAAATGGCTGAGTTTGAAATAGGTGATAGATTGTAAATCTATTAAGGGGATACTTTCCCTTTTACCAAGGTCTTATATTCATAAAATGATATTAGAATGCAATTCTAAAGGTGTAAGTAGATACTAAGACTTAAAGAGGAGTTCTTTATTTATAACTTTGAAGGATATTAGTTTTTTTTAACTTAAAGTCTTAATACATGGATAAAATTAAAGTGGAAATTAGTATCCCCAAAGTTATAATTGAAAGTGAAAATATAATAATTTTTGAATTATTGTGTTTAGGGTAGATTGAAATAGTTCAAATGATTTCTGAATTTGTAATTATTAAAGTTGTGTATATAATTCGTATATAATAGTATAAGGTGAGAAGGGATGATATAATTAAAATTATGGCTGGGATAATTATAGTATTTTGAGCTATAAATTGAATTGCTACTCATTTTGGAAAAAATCCTAAAAATGGGGGAAGTCCTCCTAAGGAAAGTAATGCAATAAAAAGTGTAAATTTAATAATTTTTTTATTGTTTAGGACATTAAAGGTTTGTGAAATATAAGATAAATTGGTTAAAGATGTTAAAGAAATAATTAAAATAATGTTGATTGAATATACTATGAAGTATATTCACCATAAGTTTGACCCTATGATTATGATAACTAATATTCACCCAATATGATTAATTGATGAAAATGCGAGAATTTTACGTAATGAAATCTGATTTAATCCCCCTACTGCTCCAATTAAAGCTGAAGAAATAATTGTAAATTGAACATAAAAATTATTTGACAATATGTAAGAGATTAATATTAAAGGTGCAATTTTTTGAATAGATAAAATAATAAAGCAATTTATTCAAGAAAGTCCCTCTACTACTGAAGGTAATCATCAATGAAAAGGTGCACATGCAGTTTTTATTAAAAGAGGTGTTATAATAAAATTATTTCATGAATTTGTTTTTATAAAATAAAATATTTCATGTGTATTAGTTTTTAATAAAATTAAGAAGAGAAGAGTGGAAGAAGCAATAACTTGAATTAGAAAGTATTTAAGAGTGGCTTCAGTGGAAAATATGTTTTTGCTGGAAGATAATAAAGGAATGAAGGAGAGTAAATTAATTTCTAAACCTATTCATGCTCCTATTCATGAATTAGCACATAATGAAATTAATACACCTCTAATTAATGTAATTAAAAAGAGGATTTTTGTCGAATTATTGGGCATTAGAAAAGAGAGATTAACTCTATATGAGGGGTATGAACCCTCTAGCTTATATTTAGCTTACTTTTCTACATTTTGGTGTAAGGTGCACAAAAATTTTTGATATTTTAGGATTACAGTTTAATTCTGTTAAATGTAAATTGAAATAGTAAAAGTAATAAAATTACATTATTTATCCTATCACGATAACCCTTTAATCAGGCATTTTACT